CCCATTGGCGTGCATCCAGTAGGAATTGAACCTACGAATTTGCCAATTATGAGTTGGGCGCTTTAACCATTCAGCCATGGATGCTTAACAGATGTACAACATATTTTTAACCATTCCACAATATCATATATAATATATATAAGAAAATAATAATATTTATGAAATCCTTAGGAATCAATTGGGTCTTAGAATTTGCAGTTGGGCACTTTTTAACCATTCAGCTTAACAGATGTACAACATATTTTTAACCATTCCACAATATCATATATAATATATATAAGAAAATAATAATATTTATGAAATCCTTAGGAATCAATTGGGTCTTAGAATTTGCAGTTGGGCACTTTTTAACCATTCAGCTTAACAGATGTACAACATATTTTTAACCATTCAGCTTAACAGATGTACAACATATTTTTAACCATTCCACAATATCATATATAATATATATAAGAAAATAATAATATTTATGAAATCCTTAGGAATCAATTGGGTCTTAGAATTTGCAGTTGGGCACTTTTTAACCATTCAGTTTAACAGAACAGATGTACAACATATTTTTAACCATTCCACAATATCATATATATATTCCACAATATCATATATATAAGAAAATAATAATATTTATTAAATAATCAGGAGGACAATGAATCGAAATCGTCAATTTAAATTCTGGACCTTAGAGTTGAGAGAGATATTGAGAAAGATTAAGAATTCTCGCAGTTCTGTATATTCGTGGATCAAATTCGGTTCAGTGGTATCTTTCACTCACATTTTTTTCCACCAAGAACGTTTTATGAAACTCTTTGACCCCCGAGTTTTGGGTATCTTACTTTCACGTGATTCACGGGGTTCAACAAGAAATCGATATTTCACGACGATCAAAGGTGTAGTACTGCTTGTAGTAGCGGTCCTTATATTTCGTATTAACAATCAAAAGATGGTCGAAAGAAAAAATCTCTATTTGATGGAGCTTCTTCCTATACCTACGAATTCCATTGGACCCGCAAATGATACATTGGAAGAATCTTTTTTGTCTTCCAATATCAATAGGTTGATTGTTTCCCTCCTGTATCTTCCAAAAAGGAAAAGGCTTTCTGAGGATCCGCACGAGAGTACTTGGGTTCTCCCAATAAATCAAAAGTGTATCATGCCCGAATCTAACCGGGGTTCGCGGTGGTGGAGTAACCGGATCAGAAAAAAGAGGGATTCTAGTTGTAAAATATCTAATGAAACCGTAGTTGGAATTGAGATCTCATTCAAAGAGAAGGATAGCAAATATCTGGAGTTTCTTTTTTTATCCTATACGCCGATCCGCAAGGACCCTGATTGGGAATTGTTTTATCGTTTTTCTCCGAGGAAGAAGCGAAACATAATCAACTCGAATTCGCCCTTCGAAATCTTAGGGAAAGACATGATTTGTTATCTCATGCCTGCTTTTCGTGAAAAAAGACGGGAGGGTTTCTTCAAACAACAAGGAGCTGAGGCAACTATTCAATCTGAGCATGTTTCCCATCTCTTTCTCTTCTCGAGAAACAAGTGGGATATTTCTTTGCAAAATTGTGCTCAATTTCATATGTGGCAATTCCGCCAAGATCTCTTCGTTGGTTGGAATAAGAATCGGCACGAATCGGATTTTTTGAGGAATTTGATTTGGTTAGACGATGTCAATGTGTGGTTGGTAAACAAGGATCGGTTTTTTAGCAAGTTACGGAATGTATTGTTAAATATTCAATATGATTCCACAAGATCTATTTCCGTTCAAGTAACGGATTCTCGCCGCCGCCGCAGATCTTCTCATCAATTCAGAGATTTTTTTGATTCCATTAGAAATGAGGATTCAAAATATCACAAATTGATCGATCAAACAGAGATTCTTTGGAATCCTTCCACGGAACGAACAGAAATAGAAACGGAACGTGAGAAGCGGATGAATAATCATCTGCTTCCGGAAGAAATCGAAGAATTTCTTGGGAATTCTACAAGATCAATTCGTTCTTTTTTCTCTGACAAATGGTCAGAACTTCATCTGGGTTCGACAAGAGATCATAAATTTTTGAAGAAAAAACAAGATGTTTCTTTTGTCCGATCAGAAAATAAGGAAATGGTTGATATATTCAAGATAATTAAGTATTTACAAAATATCGTCTCAATTCATCCTATTTCATCAGATCCGGGATGTGATATGGTTGTTCCGAAGGATTCAGAAGAGAGATTTCAAAAAATGGCGAATCTATTCATTCTATCAATAACCGAGTCGGATCTGGTGTATCGTAGGGGATTTGCCTTTTCTATTGATTCCTCCGGATTGACATTCTTGAATAGGGCCAGAGATGAATCGAAAAATCAATCTTTATTGGTTGAATCTTTTTATCGAAGGATCATAGAAAAATCGGTCCGCGGGAAAGGTCCAAAACTCAAAATAGTGGTATTTGACATAATGGAGGCAGTCTATAAATATAAAAGATTGATCATTCAGTACATAAGAAATGTATTATTCCGATTCTTTTTAATGAATAGATCCGATCGCAACTACGTTCAAAAGGCTCTGAATTATATAAGATATGTATTATTCCGAAGATATGTATTATTCCGATTCTTTTTAATGAATAGATCCTATCGCAACTACGTTCAAAAGGCTCTGAATCATATAAGATATGTATTATTCCGATTCTTTTTAATGAATAGATCCTATCGCAACTACGTTCAAAAGGCTCTGAATCATATAAGATATGTATTATTCCGATTCTTTTTAATGAATAGATCCTATCGCAACTACGTTCAAAAGGCTCTGAATCATATAAGATATGTATTATTCCGATTCTTTTTAATGAATAGATCCTATCGCAACTACGTTCAAAAGGCTCTGAATCATATAACTATAATGAAATATACGATCAACTCGAATTTGAAAAAGAGTCAGAAGAAATGGTTTGATCCTCTTTTTTCTCGAACCGAGAGATGCATGAATCGGGACCCTAATACATATAGATACAAATGGTCCAATGGGAGCAAGAATTTCCAGGAACATTTTGAACATTTTCTTTCTGAACAGAGGAACCGGTTTCAAGTAGTGTTTGATCAATTACGTATTAATATTAATATTAATCAATTTTTGATTGATTACACTCAGCCACTGCCTTTCTTTTTATCCAAGATACTTCCTCTTTTCTTTATGAGTGTTCGAAATATCTCCATTCATAGGTCCCGGCAGATCTACATCTATGAATTGAACCGTACAAACGATCAACTCTGCAATCAGTTGTTAGAATCAATAGGTGCTGAAATCATTCATTTGAATAAAATGAAATCGGATGATCGACGTAACAGTGGAAGAATAAGATTAAGATTTATCAAGATACCAAGTTTGACGGTCCATACTAGAGATACTAGAAATAATCGCAGAAAATCCCTTTTTAACCCGGTTTCCTTTTTCTCAACGTACGATCCCGTGAAACCATTTCGTAGAGGTCCATTGGTATATGCTTTTTATAAAGCAAGTCGACCTGGATTCAATAATCCACATTTCCTCTGGTTCTGTTATTGTAACAAGGGATTCCCTTTTCATGTGGAAAAGAAGACCCGTATCAATAATTATGATTTTACGTATAGACAATTACTCCATACCTTGTTCATTCGCCACAAAATATTTTCCATCATTAAAAAAAAAAAGAAAAATATTTTTATTTTTGGGGGGGGAGAGGCTGTTTTACCAATCGATTTAAAGGTATCTGACATATTAAGATCTAACTATTTTCCAAAAAGTGGTAACGAAACGTATAACTTGTACAAATCTTTCTCTGTTCCAACTATACCCGATCCATTCATTCGTATATGTATTTACTTGATCGCAGACATTTCTTCAACACCTCTAACAGAGAAAGAAATGGCCAATTTTGAAAGAACTTCTTGTCAGCCTTTTTCAGATATGGATCTATCTGGGAAGAACTTGTGTCAGTATCTCAGTTTCAATTCGAACAGGGGTTTGATTCACACTCCATGTTATAAGAAACTATCCGGAAAGAGGAAAAAATGGAGTCTTTGTCTAAAGAAATGCGTTGAGAACCAGCATGAGAAACAGCAGATATATAGAACCCTTCAACGAGATATAGATAGTGCTCTTTCAAATCGCTCAAAAAGATGGAATCTGTTCAAAACATATATGCCATGGTTATTTACTTCGACAGGGTTCAAATATCTATATTTCACCCTTTTAGATGCTTTTTCAGATTCATTGTTGATACTAAGTATAAGTATCCGTCAAAAATTTGTACCCATTTTTCATGATATTATGCATAGATTAGATATATCATGGAAAAGAAGGTGGATGCTTCTTACACAATGTTCCCGGATAAGTAAGATTTCGAGTAAGTGTTTACAGAAGCTTCTTCTGTACGAAGAAACGATTCATAAAAATAATGAGTCACCCTTTCCGGCGCTATGGCCACTTATCAGATCAGTAAATATTCAGGGGTTGATCTATGAAATCCTTTTCCTTCTTATTTTTGTTGGATATCTTATTAATATAAATCTTTTAGTTTTTTCCCGAGCCTTTAGTGAGTTACAGACAGAGTTAGAAAAGATCAAATTTTTTTTCATTCCATCATACATGATTGAGTTGGAAGAACTTCTGGATAAGTATCCTATATCGATATCGAAACAAAAACAACAGGATTCCTACGAGGATGAGGATTCCTTTATAGCTGTATTTGAAAATGGCAATAAGAATTTTTTTTTTAATATCATCAATCTCATAAGTAATCTCATAAGTAATCCCATAAGTTTTTGGATAAATACGAGACATCTAAGTCGTACAAGTAAAGAGATCTATGCATGGATAAGAAAAAGAAAAAAGATATACGACTATGCGATTGAGGATATTTTATTCTCCCCGATCGGGACCTCTGATTTGATTGATGATATACCATCCCTGATCGCGGCCTCTGATACGAGTGCGTATGAGTATCAATTTTACAACTCTGACTTTAACCTTGGTTCGATTGGGGATGAGTATAAAAAGGTAAAAAGGTGGTCTCAGCTCTACAACTTAACGATAAAAAATAGAATTGATCAAATTCTATTGAGTCTGACTCATAGTGATCGTTTATCAAAGAATGAATCTGGTTATCAAATGATTGAACAACCGGGATCAATTTACTTAGGATACTTAGTTGACATTCATAAAAAGTATCTAATGGATTATAAGTTCAATAGATCCTGTTTAGCAGAAAGACGGATATTCCTTGCTCATTATCAGACAATCACTTATTCACAAACCTCGCGCGGGGCTAATAGTTTTCGTTTCCCATCATCTCATGGAAAACCCTTTTCGCTCCGCTTATCCCTATCCCCTTCTAGGGGTATTTTAGTGATCGGTTCTAAAGGAACTGGACGATCATATTTGGTCAAATCCCTGGCAACAAACTCTTATCTTCCTTTCATTACGATATCTACGTACAGGTTCCCGAATTACAGGCCTCAAGGCCCTTATATGGAATTTATTAAAAAATGGAATTTTTTGTATAAGCTTTTTAGATTTGTATTTAGAGACAGTTATGATTGTGATTCTCCTTTTAGTCCTGCTTATTATAATTCAAATTATTTTTATGAATATGAAAGAACAGAAGATTTTTTAGATCCTCGTCAAATTTTCGACGATGATAGTGACAATATTGATGATGACGAGGTGCAAAGTCTGCTGGATGCGCTAAAACTAGAAGGTAAATCGTGCTTGAAAATACACTTATTTATCTTTTGTTTCAGCTTGCAATTCGAATTAGCAAAAGCAATATCTCCTTGCATAATATGGATTCCAGACATTCATGATCTGTATATGGATGAGTCGAATGACTTATCCCTCGGTCTATTAGCGAACTCTCTCTCCATGAATTGTGAAAGCCATTCCACTAATCTTGTTATTGCTTCGACTCATATTCCCAAAAAAGTGGATCCCGCTCTAATAGCTCCGAATAAATCAAATACATGCATTAAGGTAAGAAGGCTTCTTATTCCACAACGACGAAAGCACCTTTTCACTCTTTTATATACTAAGGGATTTCACTTGGAAAAGCAAATTAAAGGATTCGAGTCCATGCCCGTGAGTTCCAGTGCACAAGATCTTGTAGCACTTACCAACGAGGCCCTATCAATTAGTATGGCACAGAGGAAATCAATTATAGAAACTGATACAATTAGATTAGCTCTTCATAGACAAACTCACGTTTTGCAAGCCCGGGTCAGACCGATTGAGGATCATGGGATCATTTTCTATCAGATAGGAAGGGCTGTTGTACAAAATGTACTTCTAAATAATTGCCTCATAGATCCGATATCTATCTATATGAAGAAGCGATTACAGGATGATTTTTTGTACAAGTGGTATTTCGAACTTGGAACGAGCATGAAGAAATTAACGATACTTCTTTATCTTTTGAGTTGTTCTGCCGGACAGGTCGCTCAAGATCTTTGGTCTCCACCCGGACCCGATGAAACAAGTGGGAGGACTTCGTCTGGATTTGTTGGGAATGATTCTGATCTAGTTCATGGCCTATTAGAATTAGAAGACGCTCTGGTGGGATCCTCACGGAAAGAAAAAGATTGCAGTCAGTTTGATAATAATCCATTGTTTCTTCGGTCCGAACCAAGGAATCCGTTAGATATAATGAAAAATAAATCTTGCGGATTTCAATATGAAAATAACGAATACGGAACCGGGTTTGCAGGAGAAGAGGACGGAGACCTCGACCTCGACCAGCAAGAGAAAGAGGACTATTTATTAAATCACATAGTTTGGGCTCCTAGAATATGGCGCCCCTGGTACAATCTATTTAATTGTTTCGAAAGGTTCAATGAATCGGGATTTTCCTATGGGGCTCATGAAGAGAATGAGAGTATGTTGAAAGACAAGGATAGCGAGTGGAATTGGGAGTTCTTTAGGAGCGAATCCGAGCAGGTGTGGTACCAGATGCGAGATATGTTTTCCCGAGAACGAGGCTTTTTTCGAGAAATCCAATTCATTTGGGAACCTGAGGATCCACTCTTTTTCCTATTCAAAGATCAGCCCATTGTCTCTGCGTTTTCACGTCGAGAAATCTTTTCAGATGAAGAGACGGCAAAGGGGTTTTTTCTTACTTCCCAAGTAAATATTCCTTTATATATATATAACCGCTGGTTGCTGAAAAATACGCCAGAAATCGAATTGTTGATTCATCGCCAGAGACGGCTTGGAACCAATAGTTCATTATTTTATAGATCTTTCCGTTCTAATACTATATTAGAGAGTTATCAGTATTTATCAAATCTGTTCCTATCTAACAGAAGGCTATTGGATCAAATAATAAGGACATTGTTGAGAAAGGGATGGCTTTTCCCGGATGAAATTCAACATTTGATTAATAACGAACTGAATCATTAAAGAAAATAGATAGACCTTTCTCTTCGTCTCAGGTCGATGGATCTTCCAATTGACCTGAGACGAAGAGAAGAGGTACCGGGTTCTCT